ATCCAACCTATTTTTGAAATACACAACTCGCACACACTCCCTTTCCAAAATAAATCAATACACCCAGTACTGCGCTTAGATTTATTGGATTTGTTGCTAAAATATCGGTATTAAACCCAAAACCCCCGGCGGATGGCCAGTGGCCCAAGGAAACAAAAGAATCGGTTACACTTTTCATATACTCTCCTCTTATAGATAGGACTAACAAAGAACAGAGTTCTTTTTGTATCACTTCGCCCCCCCTTTTTGGTTGATTTCTTTTTTTATGTTATGAGATTTTTTATTGGGAATAGATAAATTCATTTGATTTAATTTATTTTCATTTTTTGAATTAAATCTTATTTTTTATTTTATTCTAATTAAAGTTTCCAGTTTCCAAGAAGATACTTAATTGGGTTGGGTTCGGTCCTGGGTATTATGCCAATTGCAAAATACCTCGTTTGTTGCGTTGCAACGCATCCTAAAAAAAGGTTTCCATTATACTAAGAACTAAAAACGGGAAGGAAGAAAGCGAGAGGATCCGCTAATTACTAATCCTAAAATCCGTCCTTCCCGGAGGTATTCTCCCAACGAATAAGTAATTGTTAGAGTGAAATGTTGATATAATTCGAAAAAACAAATGGCGAGTCTAAGTCAAAAAAAAAAAAGTACATTACGTACTTTTCTTCTAAAATTAAACAAATGGATTCGCAAATAAAAGTGCTAATGCCACGACCAGTCCATAAATTGTTAAAGCTTCCATAAAAGCCAGACTTAGCAATAAAGTACCTCGTATTTTACCCTCTGCTTCTGGCTGTCTCGCAATACCTTCTACAGCTTGACCCGCAGCAGTACCTTGACCGACCCCAGGTCCAATAGAAGCAAGCCCTACGGCCAATCCAGCAGCAATAACAGAAGCGGCAGAAATCAGTGGATTCATGGTAAATTAAGCTCCTTACACAAAAAAAAAGAAATGGTTAATGATACAATCAACCAATTAATCATCAGAAATACAGAAATACTTCAAAATCTTGTTTTTAGTTCTTATACATGATGGAGTTTTTGTAAATCTAGATGCATATGATTCTAATCATTGCATTTCTTTATTCTAAACTTATTTTTCATTCAATTCTTCATTCTTTATTCTTCTAAATCTTTGAGTTCAGAGTTCATCTGTTTATTTGCTCAATCCCCAATCACAGACAAAGCGGAAGTACTTTCTATTGGAATCCCATCTAAGTGCAGTGAGCTGTGAAATGAAAAATAAATAATAAATATTATATAAGAATAAGATAAAAGATAAGAATAAGATAAAAGAGCCTCACTATAACTAGTGAATTTCTAATATCACATATACATTTGTTTCTTCCATAACGTAAACCGCCTATTGAATATGATTCTAGAATTCTTTTTTTGAACCATATGGGGGGGCTGGACAGACTTATAACTATTTATTACATATGTCCAGTTTCATTTTCCTAAGCTAAACTAGCTTTTTTAGTCTTATGTCGTAAAAAGATAACAATTCTTATTCAAATTTTAAATTGTTGTAATATTGTAATTAACTAAACAAATATAAATAACAAAACAAAAACAAATAAAATATAAATACAATATCAATTTATTTTATTGGAGAAGTATAATATAAATAAGCCAAAATCTTAGGAAAAAGAGATCATCCAGATCTTTTTCCTAAGATTTTTTTACAATTAAATAATATCGTACATCTTTCCTGCTACGACTCTATACCATATATAAAATTTTTATCTATTATGATTTATCGCCAAGTCGATTATATTAAATTGAACTCCACATGAATTGGAATAAGGTTGAAAAAAAAAATTTCGAAAGCTAGTCAATGATGACCCTCCATGGATTCACCTATATAAGCCGCGGCTAAAGTTGCAAAAATAAGAGCTTGAATGCCGCTTGTGAATAATCCAAGGAACATGACGGGTATAGGAACTACTGAAGGGACTAAAGAAACAAGAACAACAACTACTAATTCATCAGCCAGTATATTTCCGAAAAGTCGAAAACTAAGCGATAAAGGTTTTGTGAAATCTTCTAGGATGTTAATTGGTAAAAGTATTGGAGTTGGTTGAATGTATTTACCAAAATAACTCAAACCCCTTTTTGTAAGACCCGCATAAAAATATGCCACTGACGTGGGTAAAGCTAAAGCAACAGTAGTGTTTATATCATTCGTGGGCGCAGCTAACTCCCCATGAGGTAACTGTATGATTTTCCGAGGTAAAAGAGCACCTGACCAGTTAGAAACAAAAATAAATAAGAACATAGTTCCAATAAAGGGAACCCAAGGACCATATTCTTCTCCAATCTGAGTTTTACTCAAGTCCCGAATGAATTCAAGGATATATTCGAAGAAATTCTGACCGTCGGCCGGAATGGTTTGTGGATTCCGAACAGCTATGGTAACTGAACCTAATAAGATAGCAATTACGACCCAAGAAGTGATAAGTACTTGGGCATGGACTTGTAAACCTCCTATTTGCCAATATAAATGTTGGCCTACTTCTACACCCGATATATCATATAGCCCTTTGAATGTGTTAATGGAACATGGTATAACATTCATATTGTCCTCTGACAGAAATTGAACTTCAAAAAAAATTATTTTGATTCTACCACCTCTTTCTTAACTGACCCGCTTTAATCATTAATCGTATATTTAGGATACTAAGTAATCACATAATATCCCCAATCTGAGTACTTTGTACTTTTTTTTATTTTTTATCTTTTTTTTTTGAAATCCAGGAATAGCAACCGATCAAATAAATAAAATTTATGAAGTTTCCCGAAGTAATTGACTTATCCATCTTATTATTCCCGAAGTAATTGACTTATCCATCTTAATCTTATTATTATTAATATCTTATTATTATTATTAATAATCAATTATTTCTTATATAACTAGAACTAGAACGACCTTCACAAATTGCGGATACTAATTTGTTAAGAATCAATCGGATTGAGGCGATAGCGTCATCGTTGGCTGGAATCGAAATATCTGCGAGATCCGGGTCACAATTTGTATCGATTAAACAAATCGTCGGAATCCCCAAAATGACACATTCTCGAAGAGCCGTATATTCTTCTTGCTGATCAACGATAATTACAATATCGGGTAACCCTGTCATATATTTGATCCCACCCAGATATGTTTGCAGGGTGGATAATTGTCTCTTCAACATTGCTGCATCCCTTTTGGGGAGACGGTTGAGTTTCCCCATCCTTTGTTCGGCTCTTAAATCCCTGAACTTTTGAAGTCTCGTTTTCGTAGTGGACCAATTCGTTAACATACCACCAAGCCATTTTTTATTAACATAATGGCACCGAGCCTTTATTGCAGCGGATGCTACTGAATCAGCTGCTTTATTTTTTGTACCAACGATTAAAAAGTGTTTTCCTCTACTTGCTGCATCAAAAACTAAATCACAGGCCTCTGATAAAAAACGCGCAGTTCTCGTAAGATTTGTAATATGAATACCTTTACGTTTTGCGGAGATGAAAGGTGCCATTCTAGGATTCCATTTCCTAGTACCATGACCAAAATGAACTCCTGCTTCCATCATTTCTTCCAAATTAATGTTCCAATATCTTCTTGTCATTTTTCCCCATACTTGCTTGTTGTTTTTTTTTTTTAAACAACGAGACGAGGTATCTGAAATAAATAATTGTTCCGATGGAACTTTCTACCGAGGATTGACCGTTGATACACGATCCAAACCATTAATTCCTTTTAATTCATTATGATCTTTATTATCAATCAAATAGGAAAATTGGACCAGATAATGAAATTATAATATAAAAAAACGAGTCTCCTTTTAGGAATCATTAAATCGTGTCAATAATTGTTCTGATGTCTCATGAAAATTGTTTGGGACGCAAGAACTCAAAAATTCTCTATGGTGAAATAAGATATTTCTCATCTTTCCTTCAAACAAATTTTTCTTTTTGATTTCCAAATGAGTGTTTTTGTGTTGCCTTGAATGATGCACTAATTTTTGGAATCCGGTACCAACAGGTATAATTCCCCCTAGAACAACATTTTCTTTCAGGCCTTTCAACCAATCAATACGACCTCGTAGAGCAGCTTTTGCTAAAACTCGAGCAGTTTCTTGAAAACTAGCTTCGGATATAAAACTTTGAGTATTAAGAGATGCCCTCGTTATTCCCAATAAGATTGCTCGATAACAGATCGCTTTATCCAAAACACGCCCTGCTCGTTCCGCTCGCAACAATCCGATTAGCTCTCCGGGTGAAAAAACATTAGACATTCCATCTTCTGAAACCAACACTTTTGATGTTACTTGACGGACAATAATCTCTATATGTCTATTATGGATCTGTACCCCCTGAGATCTATAAACCTTTTGGATCTTATTAACCAAAGAGATACGGCTTTGGGCGATGGTTAGCTCCGTGCTAATCAAGAATCCCCAAGGGATTCCAAGAATTCTTGATATACGTTCATTCCAACCTTTAACCCTCTTTTCGAGATTTATCGATATTGAATCAATCGAACGCACTTCTAACACTTGTTCCACTTTTGGAAGACCTTGCGTTATGTCACCAGATCTTGATTTTTCATATATAAATGTAACTAATGTATCTCCCTCGTGAAGGGTTTCTCCATAATGACCATGAACCGTTGCTCCTGGAGTAGCCAAATAGGGCTTGACTGATCTTATTACTAAGTAGTCAACATGAACAATTAGAACTTGACCAGATTTTTTCTGTGATCCGTATTTGAATAGACATACATTTTCACAAAAAAATTGTCCAAGGCTAATAATTGTGGACGTCTCATCACAAAAATCGTGGTGGAGAAAACGCCAATTTAAATCGAATGGATTAAAAATGATGTTACTGCACGGATCGGGATTATAAATCCCCCTATTTTCATCTATTAAAAAATATTTAAGTACTTCGAAAGTCTGACTCAATTTGTTAAGTAACAAATATTTCTTTAACAAAATCTGATTATAAGTTATTAA